CATAATTCCAAATTAGACAGAAGTAAGACAATCAAATTTAAAATTCAAAAATAGAAGAAAAATGATGAGTTGTCAAGCGCTTATTATTTACCATTGTTTATAACGAATATAAGATGATAATCTATAATCCATCAATACGATAGGTCCCGGTTGCTTTGGTTCTCTTTGAGATAGTAATTAATCGTTGTTGTTTTAAGGTCAATGCTCGTCTAAATAAATAATATTTTTACTTGTTGACTAATAAATTGAAGAATAAGAATCATCTTTGTATAAGAAATTTGATCCCCCGATTCAATCGGGGATAAATGTCTACGAAAATTCATTTTTGATAATATTTTTTATTTCAAGGGAAAGGTTTCTTATTTCTTGTCTCGAAATATCCAAATTTTGATACCTAATACCCCATAGATAGTTCGAACTGGATAGGAACAATAATCAATTTTAGCTCGAATGGTTTGTAGGGGAACCCGACCCTTTCTGATCCACTCAACACGTGCAATGTCTTTTCCACCGAGCCGCCCTGCAATTTGTACTCGAATTCCTTTTATCTTTGCTTTTTTCGTTTTTTCAACAGCCTCTCTCATTGCTTTTCGAAACGGAACTCTTTCTTTTAATTGTCCGGCTATATATTGTGCAAGAATAATAGGGTTTCCATAAGGTTCTTCAATTCTTGTAGTAGCAACGGTGAGTTTTCGATTTACACAATGCAATTCTTTTTGTAGAAATGCTGCCATTGAACTTTCTTTTAATACTATTGGGAATGCCAGATAGATTCGGACCTTGATTCGCTCGATTGTTTTTTGAATCTCTATACGTGCAATTCCCGATAGGTCAGAGTCGATTCTTCTATTCTTTTGTACATTCTTTTGTCTATTTTTTTGTACATTCTTTTGTCTATTTTTTTCTACATAATTTTTAATAGAATCTCGTATTTTTTGATCTTCTTCTAGACCTTCGGAATAGTTTTTTGGTTGTGCAAACCAAAGGGAATGATGATCTTGCGTTGTACCCAGTCTGAAACCAAGTGGATTTATTTTTTGTCCCATACTCCCCCACTACTATCCATATTATGATATATCCTATTTGTATCCTTATTTTTCCATCTAGGTTTTTTTAACCGTGTGATAGTCTCTATATATTCATCTAAAGATATATCTTTCACTACAATACTTATATGACAAGTAGGTCTTTTTATCGGATAACTACGTCCTCTAGCTCGAGGTTTAAATTTCTTCACGGCAGTACCCTCGTTGACTTCGGCTTTACTAATTATTAAATTAGTTTTATTCGAACCCATAGTGTAACTAGCATTTGCTCCGGCATAAAAAACGATTTTTAAAATCGGACAAGATGCTTGATAAGGCATGACGTCTAGTATCATAAGTGTTTCTTCGTAAGAACGTCCGCGAATTTGATCAATTACTCTTCGCGCTTTATGAGCGGACATCGATATATGTCCTAAAGCCTGTACTTCTTTTGTTTTTCTTTTCTTTAGCATAAAGGTCGTCTCCTATTAATGAATGATAAGTATCTATATTTTGTATTAACGACGAGATCGCTTATCGACTGTCGAATGTTTTTGGAAATTTGAAGTAGGTGCAAATTCTCCCAATTTGTGACCTACCATACCATCTGTTATATAAATGGGTAAATGTTCTTTTCCATTATGGATAGCAATAGTATGGCCGATCATTGCGGGTATAATGGTAGATGCTCGGGACCAAGTTTTTATTATTTCTTTTTCTTCTTTTGTTTTAAGCTTATCAATTTTTCTTAATAAATGAATAGCTACAAAAGGATTTTTTTTTTTTGATCGTGTCACAGCTTCCTCCTTTTTTCTTTTTTAAAGACAAAGAGAGAAATGGAATTTCTCTCCTATTTACGACGGCGACGAAGAATCAAATTATTACTATATTTATTCTTTTTTCTACTTCGTCTTCCAAGTGCAGGATAACCCCAAGGAGTTGTGGGTTTGTTTCTACCTATTGAGGCCTTCCCGGTACCACCCCCATGGGGATGGTCTACAGGGTTCATAACCACTCCTCTTACTACAGGACGTTTACCTAGCCAACGTTTAGATCCAGCTCTACCTAAACTTTTCTGGTTCATCCCAAGATTCCCTACTTGTCCGACCGTTGCTGAGCAGTTTTGAGATATCAAGCGGACTTCTCCAGAAGGTAATTTTAATGTGGCAGATTTCCCCTCTTTTGCAATTAGTTTCGCTAGAGTACCTGCTGCTCTAACTAATTGTCCACCCTTTCCAAGCGTGATTTCTATGTTATGTATGGACGTGCCTAAGGGCATATCGGTCAAAGGTAGAGCATTTCCTATTTTTATAGGAACTCCTGTACCAGAAACTATGGTATTTCCAATTTCAGTCCCTTTGGCATGTAAAATATATCTCTTCTCACCATCCCCATAGTGTATGAGACAAATAGATGCATTTCGATTCGGGTCATATTCTTTGGTTATGATTTTACCATATATGTTTTTTTGATTCCGTCGAAAATCGATTTTACGGTAGAGACGCTTATGACCTCCCCCTCTATGCCCTGCGGTAATGATTCCTCTAGCATTACGACCTTTACTACAACGATGCTGTCCATAGGTCAAATTATTTCGTCGAACGGTTCTATTCCGTGTGCTCGTGTTAGAAGTTTTGTATAAATGTATCACCATGCTCTATTAAGTATTTAGATTTCTCTTTCTAAGAGGTAGAATAGAATAACCCGGTTGAAGGGTAATGATCATACGTCTATAATGCATTATATGCTCCATAATGCGTCCTGTTCTTTTACCCTTTCCCGGAAGTCGATGACTATTCATAGCTATTACTTTGACACCAAAGAAGAGTTCGACCCACTGTTTTATTTCTGTCCTAGTTAATCCTGATTCGACATTAAAAGTATATTGATTTTTCTCGAATAACTGAATACTTTTGTTTGTAAATACTGCATATTTGATTCCATCCATGGTACATTGCTCCTTTACTATTTTTTTATTTGAATTTACATAGAATAATAGGCTTCCATAGGTTCTAGATTCTGTCTATTATATTATATTTATTTCTATATAGCTATTATATAGAATCAATATTATTCAATAATATTGATGGTGGATCATGCACTTGAGAACTCGACGTCTTTATATTATTAAAAAAAGAATATACTAATAATTTTTGATAAAATAAATAGTAAGATATATCTTGGATGCTGCAAATAATTAATAATCGTGAAAATGAAAGACAAAGTAATGAAGTCAGGGAGCAATAACCTCTTGTTCTATAGAACTTAGAAGAGCGCATTGCTCCTTTACTTTATTACCCCTTTTGTATTACGATTCTAGTAGTCTTGTATTTCCATTTTTGCGTTTTGTATTTATTTTGAATTTATATACCTTTTGCAAATTATGTTGTAGATATACAGGGGAGATCTAGGGTGGATCATGCACTTGAGAATTCCACTAAGTTGAGAATGGATAAAGAAGAATGTGCGTAGTATTGAATGACTTGACAATTTGGAATCCGCCTTGTCTACAAACAAGAAAACTATAAGTAATACAGATCAAGTAAGTCAGCAATATTCATTGCAATATTTTTAATAAAATACCAATAGGATACAGAGCCGATTTCAACAGACATAGTAGAGGGTCCCATTAGTATGCATCCAGTAGGAATTGAACCTACGAACTCTCCAATTATGAGTTGGGCGCTTTAACCATTCAGCCATGGATGCTTAGTGGAGATCCTTATACATGGTGAATAACCAAATTCCAATTAAAATGAAATTTGTAGTCTAAATCAATCTAATTAACATGACATTGGTTTTTATTTTATTTGGATTTTTTTAGTATTTTTTTGGTGGGAGGTAGAAATGCTAAAAAGACATCAATTAAAATAAACATTCTGGATTTTCGAATTGAGAGAGATATTGAACGAGATCAAAAATTGTCATTATGTGTCAGAGTCATGGATCGAATTCAATTTAGTGGGATCTTTCATTTACGTTCTTTTACCAAGAAAGTTTTACAAAACTCTTTGACGCCCGAATTTGGAGTATCCTACTTTCATGCAATTCACAAGGTTCAACAAACAATTGATATTTCGGTGGAATACTTTTTGTAGTATTGTTCGTTATTTATCCTATTAATATTAATAACAATCGAAATATGGTCGAAAGAAAAAATATCTATTTGACTGGTTTCTTTGTAATTGTTCTAGATCTATTAGATGAAATATGTGAGTTTGGCGTTGACATGCTATTGAGTGGTAATGAAGGTCCGCTGATGGTTTCAAATCAATAAGTTTGCATAACAAATATTGGAATATGCTTCTGAATAATCTTCTCATCGATATTAGCGATTTTATAAACGCCATACCAAATCGCATCAAGGGAATCATTTTTTCGAGAAATACAAGACATCTAAGTCATGCAAGTAAAGAGATCTATTCATTGCTAACAAAAGGAAAAGACATGAATGTGGACGAAGATTTGATTGATAATAAAATAGGATCCTGGCTCCTGGACAGTCAATTCATTGAAACTGACGACATAAACTTCTTGATAGAGTTCTCCACCCTCACGACAGAAAAAAGGATTGATTCATTTTTATTGAGTCTGACTCATATTGATCATTTCTCAAACAATGATTCTGGTTTTCAAATGCTGGAACAATCGGTAGCAAGTTACTTACGATACTTAGTTGACATTCATAGAAAGTCGCTAATGAATTATGTGAAGTATGAGTTCAATACATCCTCTTTAGTAGAAAGGCAGATATCCCTTGCTCATTAGGAGACAATCATTTATTCAAAAACCTTGTGTCGGGCTAATCGTTTTGATTTACCATCTCTTGAAAAACCAAAACCTTTTTCGCTCCGCTTAGCCTTATACCCCTCATACGGGTATTTTAGTGATAGATTCTTCTATAGGAACTGGACGATTCTATTTAGTCAAATCCTCGGCGACAAACTCCTGTCTTTCTTTCATTAGGTTATTTGT